TGGTGGGTTTATATTAGGGTGATTAGTGGGAGAAAGTGGAAGGTTGATAGGGGGGAGTTAGAGGTGAGAAATGTATATCTATAGATAGACTTAAGGTTTAAGTATAATGTTTGTGTTTTGTGACTTGTTGATTGGGTTGGTTAAGTCAAGTTTGGTCACAAATCCTGGCTTCATCTTTGTTGCATTTATCTAGTTCTGTTTTTGGGGTTTGGCAGGACGAAAGTGGATATCTGTATACTTTTTGGAGTTACGGGGGGTAAGGGGGGTTTGTCTTAGTTAACTTAATGTCTGTCATTTAAATTAGTACTAACACGTGTATGTGTGAAGCGTACGTGTGCGTGTATACGTGTGCGTGTATACGTGTGCGTGTATACGTGTGCGTGTATACGTGTGCGTGTATACGTGTGCGTGTATACGTGTGCGTGTATACGTGTGCGTGTATACGTGTGCGTGTATACGTGTGCGTGTATACGTGTGCGTGTATACGTGTGCGTGTATACGTGTGCGTGTATACGTGTGCGTGTATACGTGTGCGTGTATACGTGTGCGTGTATACGTGTGCGTGTATACGTGTATGTCCTGTGACCATTGACTGAAATACACCTCATGGTTGTATGATGCTGGTAAATGATAATAATTAAGCCCAGCTACAAGTTATCTGACTGCGTCAAGACCTTTACGGTCATAGCTGAGTGATACCAGTTCCCCCCCCCTAAAAATTAAAAGATACCAAATGCATGACACCACAGTTATGTGTGATCATGGGCTGATTTGTCATTAGTCCATCGAGATGTCCCATTTGAGAGGTCAGTAGGATTGAATTCGTGGAGTTCATGGCCCTGAAGTAAGAACCAGATGCCAGGTATAGATTCAGTCTAGCTACCCCCACACTGGGATGGGCCCGGAGCGAGAAGAGGTACACTTTTCACAAGGGTTGCTGGTTTCTCGAGGCCTGGTGATCAAGCTTCGCGGGCTAGGTGAGTTGCACTGGTCTCAAGGATTGTGTAGTGCTTTGATCAAGGTTTTGGAGTTCATGTCATTATGTAAGATCAACCATTATATGTACATGCTTATATGCATGGGGCAAACCACTAATGCACGACGTACATAGGGGAGGGAAAGAAGATATACTATGGTGGCACAGTAGGTGTAGTGGTATATATGAATGTGGAGAGTTCAATCATGTCAGGGAATAGTTTAATTAGAACGTCAGCTTTGGGTGTTGGTGGTGGGGCTATTGCCTCTTCCTTGAGTCTTAGGGAGAGTTATGGTATTCTCCATTTTTGGTTTACAAGACCAGGGTAATAGTTATACTACAAAGACTCTTCATTTTAAGATGTTATTTTCGATAATGCCGGCGATGGGTATAAGAATTAGGAGGATCGTGAAGTACAGGATTGAGGCTAGTTGGCCGATAGTGATGAAGGGATGTTCGACCGGCTGTCCTCCGATTCATGTTAGTGTGAGTAGGTCCGCTGCTAGAAGTCAGAAGAGGCATTGGCTAATGGGTCGGAATATTATTCCTCGCTGTTTTGATGTATGTAGTAGTGGGATAATAGCCAGGATTAAGATTGATAGGAGTAAGGCTAGGACTCCTCCCAACTTGTTTGGGATGGATCGTAGGATGGCATAGGCGAATAGAAAGTACCATTCAGGTTTGATATGTGGTGGGGTGCTGAGGGGGTTGGCTGGGATGTAGTTGTCTGGGTCTCCCAGCAGATCTGGTGAAAATATTACTAGTAATATTAGAATTAAGATTAGTAGGAGGGTTCCTAGGATATCTTTAACTGTGTAATATGGGTGGAATGGAATTTTGTCTGAGTCCGAGGAGATTCCTGATGGATTGTTGGATCCTGTTTCGTGTAGGAACAGTAGGTGCACTATTACTAGTGCTGATATTACGAAGGGGAGAATAAAGTGGAAGGCGAAGAATCGCGTTAGGGTTGCTTTATCAACTGAAAATCCTCCTCAAATTCATTCTACCAAGTTGGTCCCGATGTAAGGGATTGCTGATAGAAGGTTGGTAATGACGGTTGCTCCTCAGAATGATATTTGTCCTCATGGAAGTACATAGCCTATGAATGCTGTGGCTATGACTGTAAATAAGAGGATAATGCCAATGTTTCATGTTTCTGTTAGCGTGTAGGACCCGTAGTATAGTCCTCGTCCTACGTGCATGTAGAGACAGATGAAGAATATGGAGGCTCCATTTGCGTGTATGTATCGGATGATTCATCCGTAGTTCACGTCTCGCAAAATGTGGGTGACTGATGAAAAGGCTGTGGTGGTGTCTGAGGTATAGTGTATGGCTAGGAAGAGGCCTGTTAGGATTTGTAAGGTTAAGCATACTGCGAGGAGTGATCCAAAGTTTCATCATGCTGAGATGTTAGATGGTGCGGGTAGGTCGATGAGTGAGTTGTTGATAATTTTGGCCAGTGGGTGTACTTTTCGAATGTTGGTCATTAGTGTTCTCATAGTTGAATTACAACGATGATTTTTCATGTCATTAGTCTTGGTTAGATTCCATGTGGGAATAATGATAACATATTTTGTATTCGTTTTAAGTATTGTCTTTGTAGTTGGCTTCGTGGGGTTTTCTTCTAAGCCTTCTCCCATTTATGGGGGTTTAGTTTTGATTGTTAGTGGGGCGGTTGGTTGTGGTATTGTGTTAAGTTTTGGCGGGTCCTTTTTGGGTCTGATAGTGTTCTTAATTTACTTGGGTGGTATGCTCGTTGTTTTTGGTTATACAACTGCTATGGCTACTGAGCAATACCCTGAGGTCTGAGTCTCTAATAAGGCTGTACTGGGTGCGTTTATTGTGGGCCTTCTATCTGAGTTGTTATTGGCTTGTTATATTTTGAAAGATGATGAGGCTGATGTTGTGTTTGGATTTAATGGTATGGGTGATTGAGTAGTTTATGACACAGGGGACTCGGGGTTTTTTAGTGAGGAGGCCATGGGTATTGCGGCTTTATATAGTTATGGTACTTGATTGGTTATTGTGACTGGTTGATCTCTTCTTGTTGGAGTATTAGTTATCATGGAGATTACCCGTGGAAACTAGTTGTTGTTAGGGTTAGGGCTAGGGCTAGGGTAATTATGAAAGATAAGAAATATAGTTTGATTAGACCCTTTTGGTTGGAAATGGTGACTGATGACTTCACGCTTAGGTGTGAAACGGATTTTGGTAGTAGATGCTCTAGTCAGATTATATCTATTAGTGTGGAGGCAAGTTTTTGGCTTGTTGATAGGTTTATCGTTGGTACTAAACGGTGGATAATGGTGGGGAAATATCCTAGTAGGTTCGAGAATTTAGATAGAGTTGATGCGTGTTTGAGTTTGAGATTTAGTGAGGTTGTGCTGAGTTCTAGGGCCAGTGTGAAACCCAGTAGTGTTACGGTGAGGGCTGTGAGTTTTAGGTAGTGTGGTATAGTTAGTTGTGGGATTATTTTGGGTGGAATGTTGAGGGTTATTAGGTATCCTGCGAAAATGCTTCCGAGTAGTAGACGTTTAATGGGGTTGATTAATAGTGGATTATTTTCGTTTACTGTAATTGTAGAGTTGAATCGGGGCTGTCCCAGAAGTGTGGAGAATATTATTCGGGTGCTGTAGGCAGCTGTTATGGATGTGGCTATTAGGGTTAGAAGTAGGGCTCAGGCGTTGGTGTTCGATGTGTTGGCGGTTTCGATGATTAGGTCTTTGGAGTAAAATCCTGTGAGAAATGGTATGCCTGTGAGCGCTAGGTTGCCAATAATTAGTGAGGTGGTGGTGAACGGTATTGGTTTGAATAGACCTCCTATTTTTCGAATGTCTTGCTCGTCGTTTAGGTTATGGATGATAGATCCGGAGCATATGAATAGTATAGCTTTAAAGAATGCATGGGTGCAGATGTGTAGAAATGCCAGGTATGGTTGGCCGATTCCGATTGTGACGATTATTAATCCTAGTTGGCTTGAAGTCGAGAATGCGATGATTTTTTTGATGTCGTTTTGGGTGAGAGCGCATATCGCTGTGAATAGTGTGGTGATGGCTCCCAAGCATAGGGTGGCTGTCTGTATTATTGTATTGTGCTCTATTAGAGGGTGGAATCGGATTAGTAGAAATACTCCGGCTACGACCATGGTGCTTGAGTGTAATAGGGCTGATACCGGTGTGGGTCCTTCTATGGCTGAGGGTAATCATGGATGTAGGCCAAATTGGGCTGATTTGCCAGTTGCCGCTAGCAGAAGACCTATAAGTGGTATGTTTAGGTTGTCATGATGGATTATGAAGATTTGTTGGAGATCCCATGTGTTTAGGTTGGTTAAGAATCATGCTATGGTTATGATGAAGCCTACATCTCCGATGCGATTGTAAAGGATTGCTTGAAGGGCGGCTGTGTTTGCATCTGACCGTCCGTATCATCATCCGATGAGTAGGAAAGATATAATGCCTACTCCTTCCCATCCGATGAACAGTTGAAATAGGTTGTTCGCGGTAACTAAAATTATTATGGTGTTGAGGAATATTAATAGGTATTTGAAGAATCGGTTGATGTGAGGGTCCGAGGATATGTATCAGATTGAAAATTCTATGATGGATCATGTGACGAATAGGGCTACGGGTATGAAAATTATCGAGAAATAATCCAGTTTGAAGCTTAGTGTTAATTTTATAGTTTGGATAGTTATTCAGTGTCAGTTTGAGATGACTATTTCTTGTCCTGAGTAAATGAATATTATTGTGGGGATTATGCTGGTTATGAAGGCGTAAGAGGTGATAGTTTTTACGTACTGTGGGTAGAGTTTGCTTTCATAAATTGGAGTGCTGGCTAGGATGATTGGTGTCGTGAGTATGAATAGTGTTGTAATAATAAATGGGGCGAATGAATTAATTACTTTTATTTGGAGTTGCACCAATTCTTTGGCTCCTAAGGCCAATGGATTACTTCTATCCTTTAAAAGTTGAAAAAGCCGTGTTTTTATACACGGGGGCATGAGTTAGCAGTTCTTGCATTCTTTTTCGGTAAATAAGGAGGTTTGAGCTCATATTGTTAGACTCACAATCTAATGTTTTTCTTAAACTATATTTACAGTAAAGGGGACCTAGAATTATTTTAGGGTTTAATGATAGTAGTAGTAGTGGTATAAGGTGGAGTATTATTAGAGTGTTTTCTCGTGTAAATGAGGGTTTAATGTTTTTGATGTGGTGGGTATATTTTCCGCGTTGAGTTGTGATAAGTATATACAGGGAGTATAAGGCAGTAATAATAATATTTACTCCTATAAGAATAATGGTAGCGTTAGATCATGAGAATGAGGTAATTACTACGAGTAATTCTCCAATTAGATTAATAGTAGGGGGTAGTGCTAGATTGGTTAGGCTCGCTAATAGCCATCATGCCGCCATTAGTGGTAGTAGGGTCTGTAGGCCGCGTGCAAGGATCATGGTTCGGCTGTGGGTGCGTTCATAGTTAGAGTTAGCCAAGCAGAATAGTATGGATGATGTAAGGCCGTGGGCGATTATTAGGGCGGTTGCGCCTATATAGCTTAACGGTGTTTGGATAAGGATAGCTACAATTACTAGGGCTATGTGGCTTACTGAAGAATATGCAATTAGTGATTTTAGGTCAGTTTGGCGTAAGCAAATGGAGCTTGTCATGATTATTCCTCATATTGATAATATTATGAAGGGGTACGCCATAAAGCTTGTTAGGGGACTAAGCAGGATAGTGATTCGTATTATGCCGTAGCCTCCTAGTTTTAGAAGTACGGCGGCAAGTACTATGGATCCGGCGATGGGGGCCTCTACATGTGCTTTAGGTAGTCATAGGTGAAGTCCATACAGGGGCATTTTTACTATGAATGCCATCATGCACGCTAGTCATAGGAGAATATTGGATCAAGAGTTTGGTAGGGTTTGGGCTCAGTATTGGGCTATTAAGAGGTTTAGTGTGCCTATGTTGTTTTGCATATATAGTAGTGCTACTAGTAAGGGTAGTGACCCCACTAGGGTGTAAAATAGGAAGTATAGTCCTGCGTTTAAGCGTTCTGTTTGGTTTCCTCATCGGGTGATGATAATTAGTGTGGGCACTAGAGTTGCTTCGAATAAGATATAAAATATGATTAGTTCTGTAGCGGTGAATGTTATGATTAGAAATAGTTGTAGGAGGATTAGTATTGTAATATAAAGTTTTTTTCGGGCTAGTGGTTCTTTTGATAGATGGAATTGACTAGCTATGAGTATAAGAGGTAAGAGTCACGTAGTAAGTGTTAAGAGAGGGGCTGATAAGGAATCCGTGAAGAATAATAATGATGAGTTTAGGCTGTTGTCGTTAGATTGATTTAGAAGAGGTAGGCTGACGAGACTAATTAGTAGACTATAGGTTGTTGTATTAATTCAAATTATGTGGGGTTTTGATATTCATGCTACGGGTATTAGTATGATAGTAGGGATAATGATTTTTAGCATTGTAAGAGGTTTAGGTTTTGTACGTAGTCCGTTCCATATGTGTTAGATACTATCACTAGGAGGGATAGTCCTAGGGCCGCTTCACAAGCCGCGAATACGAGTAGGATGATGGGGGCTATGCTGGCTAGTGTAAAGTGGTTATTTAGGATTGTTATTGATATTAATACGAATAGTGACAGCATTATACCTTCTAGGCAAAGTAGAGAGGATATAAGGTGGGATCGATACATGAGCAGTCCTACAAGAGATACGGTAAAGGCTATAAAGATGTTAAAGTATACTATGGACATTTGATAATTACGGGATGAGTCGTAGTCTAATGAGTCGAAATCATTTGTTTTAAGTTAAACTAATTATCATATTCTGTTCATTCGAGTCCTTTTTCGGTTCATTCATAAGCTAAACTTGCGGCTAGTAGGGAGATCAGTATAAGTGCCATAGTGAGGGTGGTTGTTAGGTTATTTGTGTGAGATGCTCATGGGAGGGGTAAGAGTAGTGCGATTTCTAGGTCAAACAGTAGGAATGTAATGGCCACTAGGAAAAATTTTATGGAGAAGGGTAGGCGAGCTGATCCTATGGGATCGAATCCGCATTCGTAAGGGCTGGCTTTTTCCGAGTAGATGTTTAGCTGAGGGAGTCAGAACGCGATTAGTACAAGTAAAGAGGCTAGGATTGTGTTGGTGAGTAGGGCTAGAATTATGTTTATTGCCTCCTTCTGGATTGTGACCAGAACTGGCTGATTGGAAGTCAGCTGTACTAGTTAGTACTAAGGAAACATGACCCTCATCAATAAATGGATACATATAGGAATAGTCACACGACGTCTACGAAGTGTCAGTATCAGGCAGCGGCTTCGAATCCGAAGTGATGGTTGGATGTAAAATGGAATTTCAATTGTCGCATGAAGCATACGGCTAGGAAGGTTGAGCCGATAATTACGTGTAACCCGTGGAATCCTGTAGCTATGAAGAAAGTGGAGCCATAAATTCCGTCGGAGATCGTAAAAGGGGTCTCGTAGTACTCTGAGGCTTGTAGAAGTGTAAAATAGAGGCCTAGGAGGATAGTGATAAGTAGGGCTTGGAGTATGTGTTTGCGATCTCCTTCTATTAAGCTGTGGTGGGCTCAGGTGATTGATACGCCTGATGCTAATAGTACTGAGGTGTTGAGTAGGGGAACTTCTAGTGGGTTTAGAGGTGTGATTCCTGTTGGGGGTCAGCATCCTCCTAGTTCAGGGGTGGGAGCTAGGCTGGAATGGTAAAAGGCTCAGAAAAATCCTGCGAAAAAGAATACTTCGGACACGATGAAAAGAACTATGCCATATCGTAGGCCTTTTTGGACAGTTGGGGTGTGATGGCCTTGGAATGTGCCTTCCCGGACGATGTCTCGTCATCATTGATATATAGTTAGTGCGTTGGTTGTAAGACCCAGTAGTAGGAGGTGAGTTGAGTTAAAGTGGAATCATATGATTAGGCCTGAAGTTATGAGTAGGGCTGATAGGGCCCCTGTTAACGGTCAAGGGCTAGGGTTGACTATATGGTATGCATGGGTTTGGTGTGTCATTAGGTGTTATCATGTAAGTATAGGCTTACTAGTAAAGTAAAGACGTAAGCTTGGATCAAGGCTACAGCAAATTCAAGGATTGTGAGTAAAATGAGGATAATGAAAGTGATAAGGGCCGTGATTGCACTGATGTTGGTGAGGGCTAGAGTGGCTCCACCGATTAGGTGGATTAATAGGTGACCTGCAGTGATATTGGCTGTTAGTCGTACGGCTAAGGCCATGGGTTGGATGAGTAGGCTGATAGATTCGATAATTACTAATATTGGGATAAGAGGGAAGGGTGTTCCCTGGGGTAGGAAGTGGGCTAAGGATGCCTTAGTTTTGTGTCGTAGTCCTATAGCAACTGTTCCTGCTCATAGGGGAATTGCTATTCCTAGATTTATAGACAGTTGGGTAGTGGGAGTAAATGAGTGTGGTAGCAGACCCAGTAGGTTAGTAGATCCAATAAATATGATGAGCGACATAAGTATTAATGACCACGTTTGTCCTTTGTGATTATGAATTGCTATTATTTGTTTCGATGTTAATTGGATCAGTCACTGTTGAATAGAGGTGAAGCGGTTGCTGATCAGTCGGCCTGGTGAAGGAAATAATATACTTGGGAATAGAATAATTAGGGTCACGATAGGAAGGCCTATTATTGTAGGGGAAGTGAAAGAGGTGAATAGATTTTCGTTCATTTTTTTTCTCAGGGGGTACTTGTTTTTGATGTCAATAATGGTTTCAATTCTGGGTTTATTGGGAAGTGGTGTTTGGAAATTTTTAATTGAAATACGACAAATAGTGCTAGAATTATTGATATAATTGTGGTGAATCATGTTGATGTGTCTAGTTGCGGCATTTCACTAAGGAGAGGTTGGGGTACTCTCAATTTTTAACTTAAAAGGTTAATGCTATGTAGCTTCTTAGTGATTGAAGTATTGAGGTGGACCATTTCTCGAAGTAAGATAATGGGACAGATTCAATAACGATAGGTATAAAGCTATGATTGGAGCCACAGATTTCCGAGCATTGACCGTAGTATAGTCCCGGTCGTATAGCTATTAAGGTGGTCTGGTTTAATCGTCCTGGGATGGCGTCGGTTTTTAATCCCAGAGACGGTACGGCTCATGAGTGAAGTACATCTTCTGATGAAATTAGTATACGGATTGTTATTTCTATGGGGAGTACAACTCGGTTATCCACCTCTAATAGTCGCAGCTCGCCAGGCTTTAGTTCTTGCGTAGGAATTATGTATGAGTCGAAGCTTAGGTCTTCATAATCAGTATATTCATAGGTTCAATATCATTGATGTCCTATAGTTTTTACGGTTAGAGAAGGGTTGTTAATTTCGTCTATAATGTAAAGGATTCGAAGTGAGGGTAGAGCGATTATGATTAAAATAATAGCTGGTAGAATTGTTCACACCGTCTCTACTTCTTGGGCGTCCATTGTGCTTGTGTGTGTTAGTTTCGTGGTAAGTATAGTCGAGATAATATAAAGTACTAGTGAACTAATTAGGAATACGATTATTAGTGTGTGGTCATGGAAGTGTGTCAGTTCTTCCATGATAGGGGAGGTTGCGTCTTGAAGGCCTATTTGAAGGGGGTACGCCATAGAGGTATAAAGGATTTTCACCTATAACTCGACTTCGACAAAGTCATATAATTTTTACTAATACCTCTATATTGAGAAAGACATAATGGTTATGACATTGGCTTGAAACCAGTTTTAGAGGGTTCGACTCCTTCCTTTCTTATTTTGATACAATGTAGGTAGGTTCTTCAAATGTGTGATAGGGAGGAGGACATCCGTGAAGTCATTCCATATTAGTAGACGATAGTTCAACTGTTTCTACCTCTCGTTTGGATGCAAAAGCCTCTCACACTATGAAAACCATTAGTATTACTGCTGTAAGTGAGATAAACGAGCCTATAGAGGAAATTGTATTTCATGTTGTATAGGCGTCTGGGTAGTCAGAATATCGTCGTGGTATTCCGGATAGACCCAGAAAATGTTGTGGGAAGAATGTCATGTTGACTCCAACAAATATGATTGTGAAGTGGATTTTCGCCCAGGTACTGTCGAGCATAAATCCTGAAAATAAGGGGAATCAATGGACGAATCCACCCATGATAGCAAATACTGCTCCTATTGATAGTACGTAATGGAAGTGTGCTACTACATAATATGTATCGTGGAGAACGATGTCCAACGATGAGTTTGCTAGCACAATGCCCGTGAGGCCTCCCACTGTGAATAGGAAGATGAATCCTAAGGCTCATAGTATAGCGGGAGATCACTTGATATTACCACCGTGCAGGGTAGCTAGTCAGCTGAATACTTTTACTCCTGTAGGGATGGCGATAATTATAGTGGCTGAGGTGAAGTATGCTCGTGTGTCGACATCTATCCCTACGGTAAATATATGATGCGCTCATACGATAAAGCCTAAGAAGCCGATAGATATTATTGCTCAAACTATTCCTATATAGCCAAAGGGTTCCTTTTTTCCTGAGTAATAGGTGACGATGTGTGAGATTATCCCGAATCCTGGTAAGATGAGAATGTATACCTCTGGGTGTCCGAAGAATCAGAATAGGTGTTGATATAGGATAGGGTCACCCCCTCCGGCTGGATCAAAAAAGGTTGTATTTAGATTTCGGTCCGTAAGTAATATAGTGATACCAGCTGCTAGGACTGGTAGGGATAGCAGAAGTAGTACGGCTGTGATTAGCACGGATCACACGAACAAAGGAGTTTGGTATTGGGACATAGCGGGGGGTTTCATGTTGATAATGGTAGTAATAAAGTTAATGGCCCCCAGAATAGATGATACCCCCGCTAGGTGAAGGGAGAAAATGGTCAAGTCTACGGAAGCTCCTGCATGGGCTAGGTTTCCTGCTAGGGGAGGGTAAACCGTTCATCCGGTACCTGCGCCGGCTTCAACTAGAGAAGAGGCCAGTAATAGTAGAAAGGAGGGGGGTAGAAGTCAGAAGCTTATGTTGTTTATTCGGGGAAATGCTATGTCGGGAGCTCCAATTATTAGGGGCACCAATCAATTTCCAAAGCCTCCAATTATAATAGGTATTACCATGAAAAAGATTATTACGAATGCGTGGGCGGTGACAATTACGTTATAGATTTGATCATCCCCTAGTAAGGTGCCTGGTTGTCCTAATTCCGCACGGATTAATAGGCTGAGGGCGGTGCCAGCCATTCCGGCTCATGCACCAAATAGTAGATAGAGGGTGCCAATATCTTTATGGTTTGTAGAGAATAATCATCGATTTACGAACATAGGTAAAATGGCTGATAATAGCATTAGACTGTAAATCTAAAAATGAAGGTCTAAGTCCTTCTTTTGCCAAGTCCTGTGGTGAAACATCACGTTGAATTGCAAATTCAAAGAAGCAGCTTCAACCCTGCCGGGACTTCTCCCGCCTCTCCTTTCTTACGGCGGGAGAAGTAGATTGAAGCCAGTTGATTAGGGTATTTAGCTGTTAACTAAATTTTCGCGGGATAGAGGCCCGCCTATCTAGTAAGGGCTTAGCTTAATTAAAGTAGTTGATTTGCATTCAGCTGATGTGAGAAATATTCTCGCAGTCCTTAGGTCGGTTTGCAGGGATTAAGTTAGTGGAACTTACTTAGGGCTTTGAAGGCCCTTGGTCTGGTTTAGCCTAAATCCCTAGTCTAGAATAGACACTATTGGAGTTATTGGGAGTAGTATTGTCGAGATGATGATTAGTGGGGATAATAAGGTTATTTTTTTTGTGCTTTCGAACTGTCATTTTATTTTTATATTATTTATTGAGGGAAATAGTGTTAGTGCTGTGGTATAAGACAATCGTATGTAGAAGTACAGGTTTAGTAGTGCTGTGATTGCCATGAATGTTGGTAGAATAATTATGTCATTTTTTGTTAGTTCTTGGATGATTAGTCATTTGGGTACGAAGCCTGATAATGGGGGAAGTCCTCCAAGTGATAATATAAGGATTAGGATTAGGGATGTCATGAGGGGCAATTTATTTCATGTGTGGGATAGTGATAGTGTTGTCGTAGATGAACTATATATAAATAATATGAATGTTCCGAGTGTTATGGTGATGTAGATTGTCAGGTTTAGGAGTATTAAGGTAGGATTATATATTACGATAATGGTAATTCATCCTATATGAGCAATTGATGAATAGGCTAGGATTTTTCGGAGTTGGGTTTGGTTTAGTCCCCCTCATCCTCCCACTAGTACTGACGCGATTGCTATAGTGATTAATAGGTTTGGGCTGATTGATGGTGCAATTTGATAAAGAATGGACAGGGGTGCGATTTTTTGTCATGTGAGTAGGATTATGCCTGATGATAGTGGGGTTCCCTGTGTTACTTCAGGCACTCAGAAGTGAAATGGAGCTATTCCAAGTTTTATTGCTAGAGCGATAGTTAGAAGGTTGGATGTTATTGGGTTTGGGAGTTTTAAAATCGTTCATTGTCCTGAGGTTATTAGGTTAATGATAATGCCTAATATCAGGAGTATAGATGCGGTGGCTTGGATTAAGAAGTATTTTGTGGATGCTTCTGTGGCTCGGGGGCTAAAATTTTTTATCAGGATTGGAATAATTGCCAGTATATTTATTTCGAACCCAATTCAGATTATTAGTCAATGAGAGCTTGTTAAGACAAGTATAGTTCCTGATATGACGGTTATTATAATTATGATAAGGATGGGGGGTTTTATTAGTATGGGAAGGGGGTTAACCAACATTTTCGGGGTATGGGCCCGATAGCTTATTTAGCTGACCTTACTGTAGGATGTGGTGTATTTTGGGTAGCACGAAGATTTTTGATTTCTTAGGGTTGGGTTCGATTCCCATTGTCCTAGAAATAAGAGGGCTTGAACCTCTATTATTTACTCTATCAAAGTAACTCTTTTGGTCAGACATATTTCTTACGTTTGAGGGGGAATGCTAGCTGTAATTACTGGCAGGGCCATGTGTCATATGCATAGTGCTAGCGTGAGGGGTAGGAAATTTTTTCATAGGAGGTGCATTAATTGATCGTAGCGGAATCGGGGGTATGATGCCCGGATTCATAGAAATAAGATTGTCAGTGTTAATGTTTTTAGGGTAAAATTGATGGTGTATAATTCGGGTATGTATGGGCTGTGGAATGCCCCGAGAAATAAGGTAGTTGTGAAGATGTTTATCATGATGATATTGGCGTATTCTGCTAGGAAAAATAGGGCGAATGGGCCTGCTGCATATTCTACGTTGAACCCCGAGACTAATTCCGACTCTCCCTCTGTTAGGTCGAATGGGGCACGATTGGTCTCTGCTAGGGTGGAAATAAACCATATTATGGCTAGGGGTCATGTTGGGAAGATTAGTCATAGGTGCTCTTGGGTGGTGATTAGTGTGGATAGAGTGAAGGAGCCATTTATTAGAAGCACTGATAGGAGAATAATGGCTAGGGTTACTTCGTATGAAATGGTCTGGGCTACGGCTCGTAGGGCTCCAATTAGTGCATATTTTGAATTTGATGCTCACCCAGATCATAGGATTGAGTAGACGGCTAGACTTGACATTGCTAATATGAATAGGATTCCTAGGTTTATGTTGATGAGAGGATATGGTATGGGTAGTGGGATTCATATGGTTAGGGCCAGGGTTAAGGCCAGGATGGGGGCTGTAATAAACATAGATGCAGAGGAAGTGAGTGGTCGTAAGGGTTCTTTGGTGAATAGTTTTACAGCGTCCGCAATTGGCTGTAGAAGTCCGTAGGGTCCTACGATATTGGGACCTTTTCGGAGTTGCATGTAGCCTAGTACTTTTCGTTCTACTAGTGTCAGGAAAGCTACGGCTAGGAGGATGGGGATGATTAGTGAGAGGATATTAATTATGATCATAATGTTAGGGAGAGGAGTTGAACCTCTGAGGTGTAAAGGTTTAAGTTTTACGCAATTGCCGGGCTCTGCCACCCTAACAAGCCCTGTTCTTGGGCTTGATGATGTAGTTAGACTGGCTAAATTAAGATTATATCATTTATAGGTCTTAAGGCGCTTATGTTAAAGTGGGCCTTGCTTCTCTTGTCCTTTCGTACTGGGAGAGGCTGGTTAATAGATAGAAACCGACCTGGATTGCTCCGGTCTGAACTCAGATCACGTAGGACTTTAATCGTTGAACAAACGAACCCTTAATAGCTGCTGCACCATTAGGATGTCCTGATCCAACATCGAGGTCGTAAACCCTGTTGTCGATATGGACTCTCGAACAGGATTGCGCTGTTATCCCTAGGGTAACTTGTTCCGTTGATCAAAGGTTTTTTGGATCAATTAATGATAATTTATTTCGACGGGTATGTCTAGATTTATATCACTCGGAGGTTATTTTGTTCTCCGAGGTCACCCCAACCTAAATTGCTAACCCATATGCAGAGTTATTTTATCCCGTTTTGGTTGACTTGAGTAGGTTCTGATTGGGTAAGTTAATTGAAGCTCCATAGGGTCTTCTCGTCTTATTGTGTTATTCCCGCCTCTTCACGGGAAGGTCAATTTCACTGATTGGAAGTAAGAGACAGTAAAACCCTCGTGTGGCCATTCATACAAGTCCTTATTTATAGAACAAATGATTATGCTACCTTTGCACGGTCAGAATACCGCGGCCGTTTAACCTATGTCACTGGGCAGGCAGTGCCTCCAATACTGGTAATGCTGGAGGTGATGTTTTTGGTAAACAGGCGGGGTTTGTGTTTGCCGAGTTCCTTTTACTTCTTTTAATCTTTCCTTGGTTGCATTCCTGTGTTGGTTTAACAATTGAATTAATAGGCTGATTTATTGGTTGATTATTTTTATCTTGTTGTTAACTATCAGCGGGTATCCGTTTCGGTTATAAGTTTATGCAAGGAGAAAGTAATTCTTGTTACTCATATTAGCATTATTTCTTCTATGGTTTAATAGATTAGCCCAGTATTTTATTAGGAGTTGTCTAGAGGTTTTAGGTATTATAGTTGTTTGGTTGTTGAGCTTTAACGCTTTCTTAATTGGTGGCTGCTTTTAGGCCTACTATGGTTTATGGTTGTGTTTACTCTCTAAGTAAGGTTGTATCCTTTGTCTAAAAAGCTGTACCTTTTTAGAGTATATTTTAAATTTACATTAGAATTTTTGGGTTTTTAGGTAAATTTAAAGTTGAACTAAAATTCTGTTCTGGGCAACCAGCTATCACCAGGCTCGTTTGGCTTTTCACCTCTACCTACAAATCTTCTCACTATTTTGCAACATAGATGAGTTCATCCCAAGGATTGTTCGTAGGTAGCTCGTCTGGTTTCGGGAGGCTTAGCTTAAGTTCTCTTTGTTAAGTTGTTCTAGCTAACTCATTATGCAAAAGGTAAAAGGAGTAATCTTTGCTGTTTTTTACTTTGAATCTTCTTTCATCTTTCCCTTGCGGTACTGTCTCTATGGCTCCAGTTAAAAAATTTCTATCTCCTATACTTTAGTGCGTGACTAAATGTTTTGTTTAATTATGGTTTGGTAGTTGAGTTGTTTGTTGTTTGGGCTAGCTTTGTTCAAAGTGGTCATTGGATATGAAATCTTCTGGGCGTAGGCCAGATGCTTTATTTAAGCTACACTTTGGTTTATCCAAGCACACTTTCCAGTATGCTTACCTTGTTACGACTTGTCTCCTCTTATGGTTGTATGTTGATTTATGTATATGTCTTGGAGTGATTATTTGAGGAGGGTGACGGGCGGTGTGTGCGTGCTTCATGGCCCAGTTCAATTAAGCTCTCTATTCTTAGTTTACTACTAAATCCACCTTTAGTTATTAGTTTCATAAGAACTTTCGTATGGTGTGTTCTTGTTTAGAAAATGTAGCCCATTTCTTCCCACCTCATGGGTTACACCTTGACCTAACTTTTTTATGTGCGATGATTATGCTTACTTTTTCTCCTTTTAAGGGTTTGCTGAGGATGGCGGTATATAGACTGGATTAGCAAGAGGTGGTGAGGTTTATCGGGGTTTATCGATTATAGAACAGGCTCCTCTAGGGGGGTGTGAAGCACCGCCAAGTCCTTTGAGTTTTAAGCTGTTGCTAGTAGTTCTCTGGCGGATAATTTTGTTAAGTGAATTATTTATGTTTAGGGCTAAGCATAGTGGGGTATCTAATCCCAGTTTGGGTCTTAGCTATCGTGTAATCAGGATTATTAAAGTCACTTTCGTAGTCTATTTTATATTAACGGTAGCTTTTTACGGCTTGGTTAAGTTTTAACTTTAGTGTTGATAAATCTTTTACACGCTTTACGCCGTGGGTCCGTTAGTTTGGGTTAATCGTATGACCGCGGTGGCTGGCACGAAATTTACCAACCCTTTAATTAATATAACTTAGTCAAACTTTCGTTCATGGCTTAATTTTTATTACTGCTGTGTCCCGTGGGGGTGTGGTTGAGCAAGGCGTTGTGAGCTACTCGTTGAGCGTGCTTGATACCCGCTCCTTTTGATCGGTAGTAGGGATCTGAAGGGCATTCTCACTGGGGCGTGGAAGCTTGCATGTATAATTTTATTAAAAACTAACGGAAGGGCCAGGACCAAACCTTTGTGTTTATGGAGTCTTATGACTCATCTAGGCATTTTCAGTGCCTTGCTTTAAGTTTAGTTAAGCTACATTAAC